TTACCTGGCGTAAGCGCTATAGCTTGTTTCCAATACTCAGCAGCTTGATCGGACCAAGCCTCCGCAATTTCAGAATCACCCTGTAAAATGGCTTGTTCTCCCCGGTCGGAATAGGTGGTTCCTTTCCTTAGAACCGTACTTGAGAGTTTCCTACCTCATACGGCTCATAAATTGATTCTTTTTGTGTCCTATCTTAATCTACCCTATGCTAACTGAATTAGATTTCTCAAAAATCTATCCCATTTTTTCTTGGGTTAACCAAAAGAAGTTAATTACATAAGTTTCAAACCCTAATTTTGATCAATAATCAGTTTGATCTTTTCTCCCACCTTCAGAAGACTGAAGCATAGATATCCCCTATATCGTTAGAATTTTCTGAAAGGTAACTATCTCGGTTTCATATATGAAATTCGTATAGAATCTTTGAAAAAGACTTTTCTCCATAAGAAAAAAGAACTTACTATCTTTGGGATCTGATGCTACACCGCTGCTCAATACCTTAGTGGATCGACTCTATTACATAAGTTGATTCCTAACTTTTTTTGTCCCATATCATGACATAAGTAAGCAGTTCTTAACTGTATCGACCCAATAGCTCGCTAATTGATCTTTACGGTGCTTTCTCTATCAATTTGATCCTTTATCCATAGAGTATAGTATATAGGCCGTACTTTTTTTCTTCCTATTGTGGTTCTCGTGAAGTCTCTTTCCTTGCTACAGCTGATAAAAATCGTTGCTTTGAACGATGCATATGTAGAAAGCCTATTTATTGACTAGTTATTTACTAGCCAATTTGATCTTTTTTCCTTCTTTCTATAGTGGAGATAGTCGCACGTAATGACAGATCACGGCCATATTATTAAAAGCTTGTGGTAAGAATGGGTTTCGTTCTAGTGCACGGAAATAATATTCCAAAGCTTTTGTATGCTCTCCATTGCTTGTGTGTATAAGGCCTATGTTATAGAGTATATAACTTCGATCATAGGGATCAATTTCTGGTCGCGTAGCTTCATAATAATTCTGTAAAGCTTCCGCATAATTTCCTTCAGATTGAGCCAACATCCGTTACGGTCGTTCATTCTATTCAAAAAATCTCCGTTCCAGAACCGTACATGAGATTTTCATCTCATACGGCTCCTCCCTTCTGTGCATAGGACTAAGGGGAATAGTCCATAGAATAAAAATTGAACTATTCTCATCTCATTATGAACTGAAAGGAGCTAGTATTTTTACAAGAAATCTCTAGCCAGCCTTCCCGCAAGAGGTTTTTTCTTAACACCAATCATATTAGTGCTAGATAGAAATGGTAACTCCAACAATTTCTTTGTCCTCAACGCCTCCTATTTCCAGGAATTAGTCACTTCAACGATCTTTGATGGTTATACGGGTATCCAAAGTACGAACGAGATGGATGTTTGTTGTCCCAACCATTTTTGTTAGTCCCGATACCGATAAGGAAAAGGGTAATTTATAACAAATATAACAAAGTTTTTGTGTTGTTGATTCCTATTCCTAGGTGTAGTGCTTTTTCCCCTATGCTGCCTATTGGTACTAGTGAAGTAGGATTGACCTGCAATACAGAACCTATAGGTGTAACCTTTCGCTCAATACTAAAATCGACAATTGAAGCATCTGAGGCTGCATCAATCGAGGATACACGACAGAAGGAATTGTTCTATTTCCAAACTTCACCTTCACCAAGCGTAGGTTTATTTCAATAATTTGGTTCTTTCTATCCCGAACCGCCTCTCTCTCTCTCGTAAGACTGAGGTGAGGGCTCAAAAAATAAGAAAAAAAATCAAATCGCACCATCTCTGTAATAGGTAAATGCCTTTTTTTCTCCTGACGTTGTCGGAATTATTCGTAATAAGATATTGGCTACAATGGAAAAGGTCTTATCAATAAAATTTCCATTTATACGAGATCTAGGCATAATTAGCAATCCATTCTATAATTCTTTTCATTCCCCTCGGGGAAAATGATCCCACAAACAAAGGAATTTTACAGTACAAAATAACATAAAAACAGAATAATTATATTCTAAGAAATAGATAGATATGGGCTTTCCGCTCAAATGGTTCCCCTTTTTATTTGGACAACGAGAGATATGAAATAATTGAATCTGATTAGATTTCATTCCTATTTTTTAGTATACCAATGAGCAGAACTATTACTATTTCATCTACGTTGAATAACTAAGGACTTTATTTTACTACGAATTCTGATAACTCGAGAAGTTTTGATTTGGTTATGATCCAAAGAGAAAAAAGAATGGAATACTCAATACATGATAAACATGAGAAAATAGAGTAAGAGTAGAATAACCATACGTTCTGTTTGCATAAGGTGTATACGGCACGCTATACAATCGAAATAGAAAAATCCATGGGACGATTGATTCATGAATTTGGAAGAGATCCGTGGGGTAGCTCATGCGCGAAGTTGTTGTTAAGAAATATTAAATTGGAAAAGAATTTTTCCTATGGAATCCGTGATTGGTCCTACCTGTATGGCAGTAATATGAATAACTCGCTATTCATTCAGTTTCTAGTCAATAATAAGATTATATAGGAGAGATGGCCGAGTGGTTGAAGGCGTAGCATTGGAACTGCTATGTAGGCTTTTGTTTACCGAGGGTTCGAATCCCTCTCTTTCCGTTTCTGTTAATTTAACAACGTTACCGACCAATAGATATCAAATCAAATAACAATTGATACCATCATTCCAGCAATAAGACTTTTCTCTTATTTGATATAAATTCTCTATTCCTAATTACTGTAGTACGTAAAATATAGGAAAGAGCAAAAAAGAAAAAAATCCTACAGGTGATCCATTTGTGATACGTTAATGCTAAAAATGTGGATTAAGACCCTTAGGTCTATTTAGTTCGGTGAAAAGGAGGCAAAATTCTATGAACCTATCTTTTCTTATTTTCGTTAGGTTCAAGTCTGACGAGAATAATATTCTACGACTAACAACTCGTTTATTTTCAAACCGATCCATTTACTATCTATTATTTGATTTACTACTCCTTTATATTGGAGTGAGTCAATAGTCAAATGTTTTGGCAATTCCTCGTGGGTAGATGAAGCAATAGAATTTTGAATTAGACCTTTTGATCTTTGGTTATCCTTCGTAGTAATAATATCTCGGGGTTTGCAACGATAACTTGGTATATCCACGATACGACCATTAACTAAAATATGTCTATGGTTAACTAATTGCCTGGCTCCAGGAATGGTCGAAGCCATACCCAATCGAAAAAGGATGTTATCCAAACGCATTTCAAGTAGTTGTAGTAAAACCTGACCTGTTGACCCTTTGGCTTTTCCAGCGATATGTACATATCTAAGTAATTGTCGCTCTGTCAGACCATAATGAAAACGTAATTTCTGTTTTTCTTCTAGACGAATACGATATTGCGATCTTTTCCCAGAACGCAATTGGTTTTTAAGATCACTTCCGGATCTAGGCCTTTTACTAGTTAGTCCTGGTAAAGCTCCCAGACGGCGTATTTTTTTGAAACGAGGTCCTCGGTAACGAGACATAAAGACTCCTTTTTTATTTTATTGAAATTTCATTTTACACAATAAATCGAAATTAAAACTGAACTAAAGGATAAACAAAGCAAAATCCACTAAAGTACTACAAGTAAAAAAAAAAAAATAAAGAAATTCTATCAATATCTGTATTTTTTGTATAGATTTTTTGTCTATATCTATATATATTGTATATATATGTATATATATTAGGATAAGGCATATAGGATAAGGATAAGAAGTTGAGGCTCTGTTTGATGATTTCTTCGGTAGAGATCTAATTGTTCTAATTCATTATTTATTAATAGTTGATTTATTAGTTGATTTATTAATAGTTGTAAGTTACCACGACATAATAGATCAGGGATCCAGCATTTCATTTGGAGAAAAAAAGGAGAGGGCGAGATTATCAATCATAGAAAAATTGATAGAGCAAAAGCCGGCTATCGGAGTCGAACCGATGACCATCGCATTACAAATGCGATGCTCTAACCTCTGAGCTAAGCGGGCTCTCGTATAACAGAAATAGTCTTACTAATAGTGTATAGGAATTCATAAAAATGTCGGATCTTTACTATTAATCTTAGCTATTAATTTCATATGAACTACAGGAAAACTATAACTATATAGTTCATAGTTCCATAGTTACAAGTTCGAATTAGAAATTTATTCTTAATAAAAATAATATAACATATATTATGTATTATGAATGTATATTCTATACTAGAACTATAATTATGTATGTAGAATTTCGGTATATAAAATACAGTGTATATGTATACATAATATATAATTAGTAATTAGGTATATTAATTGTATAATTGTATATATATAATATAATGTATATATATTATTATTATATAGATATAATAAATATATATAATATAAATATATATAATATAAAATATAGATAATATACTAATATAAAATATAGATAATATACTAAAAGTATATAAAATAAAAGTATATAAAATAATATATTCGAATCTTTTAGTTAAGAATATAATATACTTAAGTTAAGAATATAATAAATAGCATCATATTTCATTAATTAAAATATATCTCTATGATCATACCAAATCAAATTGGAAATTCTGATTAGAAAAAAGAGAATTTTTCTTAAAGCTTAACTAAAGCAGTTATAGCAAATTATGCTAATTAAATTCTAGCGGATCGGTCCTAATAAAAGAATAAGATAAGGATAAAGATACAATCTAAATTAGAATGCGACATTATTCTGGTTTCATTTGGAAAAGGAGGAGGTAGGAAGAAAAAAAAATGAATATCGAACGTTACAGTATTCCAAATAACACTGTAAAAATGAAAGAGAGAGAGAAAATATATGTGGGATATATTTATTCATATTGAATTGCAAATACATCAATGATAGAATCATTTCTGATTGAAATAAACAAGGTTTATGCAATCCAATAAAGATGAACTGATAGAGCATGGTCAAAAAAGGAAAATATCCCCTACATTTTTCGATATAGGAATCATTATCTAATAAATTCAATGGTTTCCAAATAAATAAATGAAAGAGATGGATGAAATTACAAATGGATCTCGGTCTAAAAGAAAAAGGAAAGGGGATATGGCGAAATTGGTAGACGCTACGGACTTGATTGGATTGAGCCTTGGTATGGAAACCTGCTAAGTGTTAACTTCCAAATTCAGAGAAACCCTGGAATTAAAAACGGGCAATCCTGAGCCAAATCCTGATATTTTGATAAAACAAGGGTTTATAAAACTAGAATCAAAAAGGAAGGATAGGTGCAGAGACTCGATGGAAGCTGTTCTAACGAATAGAGTTGACTACGTTGCGTTGGTAGCTGTAATCCCTCTATCGAAATTACGGAAAGGATGGACGGATATACCTAATACGTACGTATACATACTTACATATCAAACGATTAATCATGATCCGAATCCATATCATATAATATATTTATATTATTAATGTTTATTAGGAAATTCTGAATAATTGCAGAAATGCATTCCAATGGAAGGTGAACGAAGAATCGAATATTAAGTAATCAAACCATTCATTCCAAAGTTTGATAGATCTTTTGAAAAACTGATTAATCGGACGAGAATAAAGAGAGAGTCCCATTCTACGTGTCAGTCAATACCGACAACAATGAAATTTATAGTAAGAGGAAAATCCGTCGACTTTAGAAATCGTGAGGGTTCAAGTCCCTCTATCCCCAAAAAAAAAAAGCCCATTTTACTTACTAAGCTAAGTCTTTATCCTCTTTTTGTCAGCAATGGTTCAAACAAAATTAACTATCTTTCTTTCTCATTCATTTTACTCTTTCACAAATGAATCCAACCAAACAGAAACCTTTGGATTTGATCCCATACAAATGAACATATATATATAGGCAAGGAATCTCTATTATTAAATCATTTAGAATCCATATCATTATCCTTACATTTACTAAGTAATATTTTTGACTATTTTTTGATTTTACTTACTTTAATTGACATAAGTACAAGTACTCCACTAGGATGATGCACAAGAAATGGTCGGGATAGCTCAGTTGGTAGAGCAGAGGACTGAAAATCCTCGTGTCACCAGTTCAAATCTGGTTCCTGACACAACAGAAAAAATGTATCGGATAGATATTCATACAAATTAATCGAGATGGATCGGGATTCAGATACATATTCGTTAATAGTCTAGAGTATGATACATATTTATTCATCTAGGTATATAGATATATACACCAGTTTTTAGAGGTGGGTAAAAAATATATGTATGGTTATGGTAAAGAACAAAGTGAGCTTATGCTTCCCTTTATTTTTTGTTTCTTTTTTGTTCGTGAATATTGTGCTTTCTCTCACTCAAAAAAATGTAAAGTCTTCATATATATATCAAAAAGACATATATATATCAAAAAGAGTAGTTGAAGGATAAGAATAGACAGAATGCATTTCAAACACAGTACAAATCAAATCCAATTTCTTTTCATTTATTAATTTAGTATTTTCTTTTATATTTAATTTATTCTATTTCTCCATTCTTGCTTATGTTACCTTCCTGGGTCCATCTAAGTGATGTGCGCGGTACAAAGTTCATGGTGCAGAACTCTTTTGATTCATCCTATTTTTTCTGCTCATACGAACGAAATGAATATGATATTTTCCAAATTAATTGGGTAATATCAATCAAGCCCTTTTTAGCTTAGCCTATCCATAATACGAATTATAGTCCAGTAGTTATTCTCTTTCATCTAAAACGGAACGTAAATTCCTTGACTTGAATGAAATCTGGAGTCGTGTCGTATAAGTGAACATTTGTTTCTTATCATTCAATGAGCATCTTGTATTTCATAGAAATTTGGGGTAATATAATCCTTACGTAAAGGCCAGCCTATCCAACTTTCCGGCATTAAGATACGTTTAAGGCGTGGATGATTATCATAAGAGATTCCCAACATATCATAAGATTCGCGTTCTTGAAAATCAGCACTTCTCCAAATCCAGAAAACAGACGGGATTCTAGGATTATTCCTTGGAGCAAATACTTTTATGCATACCTCTTCTGGTTTATCTATACCATACTGTATTCTCGTAAGATGATACACACTAGCTAAAAATCCGCCTGGTGCTACATCATAGGCACACTGAGAGCGTAAATAATTATAACCATATACATATGAAATGACAGCAATGGAGTCCCAATCCTCGGTTTTTATTTGTAGAGTCTCTATTCCTCGGTAATCGAAGCCCAAAGATCTATGAACTAACTCATGCTTGACTAGCCAATCAGCTAAACGATCCTGCTGCATTGTCTTGATCTCTCCCACATTTGTATAAGTATTTCACATTTACAATGAAATTTGTAAAGATTGACCTGCTGTTTCTTATTCTGCACAAAAGAACCCTGCCTGATTCACTAATTCGTAAGAAGATACTGAACTTTTGGATTTGCAAAATGTTTCAGAAGATATCTCTG